CAAAAGGAATTCAAGTGCAAATAGCAGGCCGTATCGACGGAAAAGAAATTGCACGTGTTGAATGGATCAGAGAGGGTAGAGTTCCCCTACAAACAATTCGCGCTAAAATTGATCATTGTTCCTATACAATTCGAACTATTTATGGAGTATTAGGTATAAAAATTTGGATATTTGTAGACGAGGAATAATCAACCTTGTCTTCCCATTCTGTCCAGTGATAAAACAAAAAATGACAAACTCTTTCACTCTTTTTTCGTTAAAAAAAAATGAGCAATTCTAATTCTATAAGGTTAAATAAAAATTTGATTGATCATTTGGTATAATTGCTATGCTTAGTGTGTGACTCGTTAGTTTTTTCTTTATAGTTTCAAGTTGGGATTCAAAAAAAAAATAAACTGATCCCTGCTATAAACTTTGTAATTATATAAAATAAACTAATAACCAACTTATTGCTTCGTATTGTCGAGATCCCAAGAAACAGTCACTATATGAATGAGTGGATCTATCATATGGTTGTAGCAACTGAAATTCTTTCAACAAAAAATAGATCTGATTATGGGTTGTAAAGCAAAAAAAAAAAAATAAAGGGATGTGGATAAATGGAAGGATGATAGAAAGAAAGAATAAAAATATCAATGATATATGATTCCAATATGTATGGTCTATGAATCACGTCATAAAAGGCAGTGTGATAAAGCATCAATACTGATAATCAATACTGATAAGATAATTATAAATATAAGAATTTTAAAATGAATTTAAATAGAATAAAATAATAAAGAGCCTTCAGGTTAATAAAAACTGAGAAAATTGACTTGGGAACGAATTTTGTTGGAAGCTCCATTGCAAAGTTCGGACCTAACCATTAATGGAGAAGCTATGGGAACGACAGAACCTGTGACTGCATAGGCTTCTATTGAAAACGAATCCTAATAATTCATTGGGTGGGATGGCGGAACGGACCAAGAAAAAATTGATTTATTCTGAGAGATTATGAATTGAACCTTCGAATGAAACAGGAAAGAGTAAATATTCGCCCGCGAAACCTCTATTTATTGGATTACAATCCTTTGTCGTAATTCGATAGAGGTAAAAAAAAAAAAAAATAAGGAAAGGATTCGTTATGTTATAAAAATAAAAAAGAGAAACATTACATTATCTATAAAGATACATAAATGTACACACACGTCTAGCTGTATTGTATATCTTGTATCTACATCTTCCTTCTTATGTAAGAAATTAAATATCAATAAAAGCCATTACTTGGTGTATTATCTATTAATGTGTACCTATTAATGTGTATCTATTAATGTGTATCTATAATATTATTGAATTAGAATCCTTTCATTCGCGAGGAGCTGGATGAGAAGAAACTCTCATGTCCGGTTCTGCAGTAGAGATGGAATTAAGAAACAACCATCGACTATAACCCCAAAAGAACCAGATTTCGTAAACAGCATAGAGGAAGAATGAAAGGAATATCTTGTCGAGGCAATCATATTTGTTTCGGCAGATACGCTCTTCAGGCACTTGAACCTGCTTGGATTACAGCTAGACAAATAGAAGCAGGGCGAAGAGCAATGACACGATATGTGCGTCGTGGTGGAAAAATATGGGTACGTATATTTCCCGACAAACCTGTTACAGTAAGACCCGCGGAAACACGTATGGGTTCGGGGAAGGGATCCCCTGAATATTGGGTATCCGTTGTTAAACGGGGTCGAATACTTTATGAAATGGGTGGAGTATCAGAAACTGTAGCTAGAGCAGCTATCGCAATAGCTGCGCGCAAAATGCCTATACGAACTCAATTTATTATTTCAGGATAGAGATGTAGAACTAAACAAAAAGGGGTATTGGGGATGAAAAAACAACCGCAGGTTTATTTATTTCTGGACGGGCAATATTTCTTTTTTTTTTCTTTCATACTTTTGCATTGAAATAACAGATTGAAATAAAAATGATATGATTCAACCTCAGACCCTTTTGAATGTAGCGGATAACAGCGGAGCTCGAAAATTGATGTGTATTCGAATCATAGGAGCTGGTAATCACCGATATGCTCATATTGGTGATGTTATTGTTGCTGTAATCAAAGAAGCAGTTCCCAATATGCCTCTAGAAAGATCAGAAGTAATTAGAGCTGTAATTGTACGTACATGTAAAGAACTCAAACGTGAAAACGGTATGATAATACGATATGACGACAATGCTGCAGTTGTCATTGATCAAGAAGGAAATCCAAAAGGAACTCGAGTTTTTGGTGCGATCGCTCGAGAATTGAGACAGTTAAATTTTACTAAAATAGTTTCATTAGCTCCCGAAGTATTATAAATAATAGTAGATGAGACTATGATATAGTAGGGTATCTGAAATAGATCAAATTAGTAGATTGTGTCTCACGTATATACTTTATAAAAAAAAAAAAAATAAATAAAAAAAAAAGGAAACATGTTGATTATATCAAAATTTGGAGGAACCTATAATTCTAGTTCGTCATGGGTAGGGACACTATTGCCGATCTAATAACTTCTATAAGAAATGCTGACACGGATAAAAAAGGAAGGGTTCGAATAGCATCTACAAATATCACCGAAAACATTGTTAAAATACTTCTACGAGAAGGTTTTATTGAAAACGTTCGGAAACATCAGGAGAGTAACAAATATTTCTTGGTTTCAACTCTGCGACATAGAAAAACCAGAAAAGGAATATATAAAACTAGAACCATTTTAAAGCGTATCAGCCGGCCCGGCTTACGAATTTATTCCAACTATCAACGAATTCCTAAGATTTTAGGTGGAATGGGAATTGTAATTCTTTCTACCTCTCGAGGTATAATAACAGATCGAGAAGCTCGACTAGAAAGAATTGGAGGAGAAATTTTGTGTTATATATGGTAATCTTCCACCTCTGGTATCCGAATTTTATCTCTAACTTCCTATTTGTAAAATAGAGAGGAAAAGTGAGTTATATAACTCTTCCTCCATTAGTTGATACTTCAAGGAGGTTACCTGGAATGAAAGAACAAAAATTGATTCATGAGGGTTTAATTACTGAATCACTTCCCAACGGTATGTTCCGGGTCCGTTTAGATAATGAAGATCTAATTCTAGGATATGTTTCAGGGAGGATCCGCCGCAGTTTTATACGGATACTACCGGGAGATAGAGTAAAAATTGAAGTAAGTCGTTATGATTCAACCAGGGGACGTATAATTTATCGACTTCGCAACAAAGATTCGAACGATTAGGTTATTTTTTTAACCATGGGTATACAATTTGAAGTTCAAAAAAAATTCAAGAGACTTATTCTCTTCCAAGAAGTGGATTCAGAATTAAGGTAAGGAATAAAAAATATGAAAATAAGGGCTTCCGTTCGTAAAATTTGTGAAAAATGTCGACTGATTCGCAGGCGTGGACGAATTATAGTGATTTGTTCCAATCCGAAACATAAACAGAGACAAGGGTAATTCTTCTAAAAAAGAACTTTACTTTCCAAAATTCAAAAATAAAATATGTAAAAATAAGGTAAAGGGTCCGTTTTAACATGAAATGGGTATCCCCGTATCTTTTCTTTTTGTATATTTCTGACTCATAAATATGAGATGATAAAATATGACAAAAGCTATACCAAGAATTGGTTCACGTAGGAATGGGCGTATTGGTTCACGTAAGAATGGACGTAGAATACCAAAAGGCGTTATTCATGTTCAAGCGAGTTTCAACAATACCATTATAACTGTTACAGATGTACGAGGTCGGGTAGTTTCTTGGGCCTCCGCCGGTACTTCTGGATTCAAAGGCACAAGAAGAGGAACACCTTATGCTGCTCAAGCCACAGCGGTAAATGCTATTCGTACAGTGGTTGATCAGGGTATGCAACGAGCAGAAGTTATGATAAAGGGTCCTGGTCTCGGAAGAGATGCAGCATTACGAGCCATTCGTAGAAGTGGTATATTATTAAGCTTCGTACGTGATGTAACACCTATGCCACATAATGGATGTCGACCTCCTAAAAAAAGACGTGTGTAGAAATAAGAATTAAACCGATTTCAAGAGAAATAAATGATCAAATAATAATACTAGTATAGTATGGTTCGAGAGGAAGTAGCAGGATCCACTCGAACACTACAGTGGAAGTGTGTTGAATCAAGAGTAGACAGTAAGCGTCTTTATTATGGTCGTTTCATTCTGTCACCACTTATGAAAGGTCAAGCTGATACCATCGGTATTGCCATGCGAAGGGCCTTACTTGGAGAAATAGAAGGAACATGTATCACACGTGCAAAATCTAAGAAGGTGCCACATGAATATTCTACGATAGTAGGTATTGAGGAATCAGTACATGAAATCTTACAAAATTTGAAAGAAATTGTATTGAGAAGTAATCTCTATGGAGTTAGAGACGCGTCGATTTGCGTAAGGGGTCCTAGATACGTAACCGCTCAAGATATTATCTCACCACCTTCCGTAGAAATAGTTGACACGACACAACATATAGCTAACCTGACGGAACCAATTGATTTGTGTATTGGATTACAAATCAAGAGAGATCGCGGATATCGTATGGAACCCATAAATGACTATCAAGATGGAAGTTACCCTATAGATGCTGTATTCATGCCTGTTCGAAATGCGAATCATAGTATTCATTCTTATGGGAATGGGAATGAAAAACAAGAGATACTTTTTATAGAAATATGGACAAATGGAAGTTTAACTCCTAAGGAAGCACTTTATGAGGCTTCTCGTAATTTGATTGATTTATTTATTCCTTTTCTATATGCGGAGGAAGAGGACATTAATTTCGAAGAAAATAAAAACAGGTTTACTCTACCCTTTTTAACCTTTCAAGATAGATTAACTAATCTAAAGAAAAACAAAAAAGGAATTCCATTGAATTGTATTTTTATTGACCAATTAGAATTGCCTTCCAGGACCTATAATTGTCTCAAAAGGTCCAATATACATACATTATTGGACCTTTTGAGTAACAGT